TCAACTATAACCCCAAAAGAACTCGATTCCGTAAACAACATAGAGGAAGAATGAAGGGAATATCTTATCGAGGTAATCATATTTGTTTCGGTAAATATGCTCTTCAGGCACTTGAACCTGCTTGGATCACATCTAGACAAATCGAAGCAGGTCGGCGAGCAATGACGCGAAATGCACGCCGTGGTGGAAAAATTTGGGTCCGTATATTTCCAGACAAACCAGTTACAGTAAGACCGGCTGAAACGCGTATGGGTTCGGGGAAAGGATCCCCCGAATATTGGGTAGCTGTTGTTAAACCGGGGCGAATACTATATGAAATGGGTGGAGTAACCGAAAATATAGCTAGAAGGGCTATTTTAATAGCAGCATCTAAAATGCCTATACGAACTCAATTTATTTTTTCGGGATAAAATGTAGAACCGACAGAAATGAGTCTTAGGGATGAAACAAAACCACAGATTTCTTTTTTTGGCCAAAAAATATTTCTTTTATTTTCTTCATCCTTTGCATTGGAAGAATAGACTAAAAAATTGATATGATTCAACCTCAGACCCATTTAAATGTAGCGGATAACAGCGGGGCTCGAGAATTGATGTGTATTCGAATCATAGGAGCTAGTAATCGTCGATATGCTCATATCGGTGACGTTATTGTTGCTGTGATCAAAGAAGCAGTACCAAATATGCCCCTAGAAAAATCAGAAATAGTAAGAGCTGTAATTGTTCGTACCTGTAAAGAGCTTAAACGGGACAGCGGTATGATAATACGATATGATGACAATGCTGCAGTTGTAATTGATCAAGAAGGAAATCCAAAAGGAACTCGAATTTTTGGTGCAATCCCCCGGGAATTGAGACAATTAAATTTTACTAAAATAGTTTCATTAGCTCCCGAGGTATTATAAAAAAAACGAGATCATGATATCTTTGAGGTATTTGAAAAAATAGATGGAAGAACTAGATTAATTCGTAGATTGTGTCTCACGCATATACCTTGAAAAATTCATATTCATAAACCAATAAAAAACATGTTGATTATATCCAATTTTGGGGCACCAATCATTTTAGTTCATCATGGGTAGAGACACTATTGCTGAGATAATAACCTCTATACGAAATGCTGATATGGATAGAAAAAGAGTTGTTCGCATAGCATCTACTAATATTACCGAAAATATTGTGAAAATACTTTTCAGAGAAGGTTTTATCGAAAACGTCAGAAAACATCGAGAAAAAAATAAAGATTTTTTAGCTTTAACCCTGCGGCATAGAAGGAATAGGCAAAGACCCTATAGAAATTTTTTAAATTTAAAACGGATCAGTCGACCCGGTCTACGAATCTATTCTAACTCTCAACGAATTCCTAGAATTTTAGGTGGGATGGGGATTGTAATTCTTTCGACTTCTCAAGGTATACTGACAGACCGGGAGGCTCGACTAGAAGGAATCGGCGGAGAAATTTTGTGTTATATATGGTAATCATTTTAATATCCAAAAGGGCTCCGAAACCTCTTACTATTTATCAAAAAAAAAAGAAAGAGGGTGAGTTGTCTAATATCGTTTCTCCTCTATTAGTTGATATTTCACGGGGGCTTTACCTGGAATGAAAGAACAAAAATGGATTCATGAAGGTTTAATTACTGAATCGCTTCCCAATGGCATGTTCCGGGTTCGGTTAGATAATGAAGATCTGATTATAGGTTATATTTCAGGAAAGATCCGACGTAGTTTTATACGGATACTGCCAGGAGATAAAGTCAAAATTGAAGTAAGTCGTTATGATTCAACCAGAGGACGTATAATTTATCGACTCCGAAACAAGGATTCGAAAGATTAGATTATTGTTATTCAATACGATTCGAGATGAAAATTTGCAAGAAACTTATTTTCTACCAAAAAGTAGATTCAGAATTAAGATAAGGAATAACAAATATGAAAATAAGAGCTTCCGTTCGTAAAATTTGTGAAAAATGTCGACTAATCCGTAGGCGGGGGCGCATTATAGTAATTTGTTCCAACCCGAGACATAAACAAAGACAAGGATAATCAAACTTGCTAAAGGGCTGAACGTACAAATAACGAATCAGTTTTGACATGAAATGGATATATCCATATATTTGGAACTCATATTTATGAGATGATACAATATGGCAAAAGCTATACCGAGAACTGGTTCACGTAGGAATGTACGTATTGGTTCACGTAAGAGTACACGTAGAATACCAAAGGGAGTTATTCATGTCCAAGCAAGTTTCAATAATACTATTGTCACGATTACAGATGTACGAGGTCGGGTGGTTTCCTGGTCCTCAGCCGGTACTTCTGGATTCAAGGGTACGAAAAGGGGAACACCCTTTGCCGCTCAAATGGCAGCATCGAATGCTATTCGTACAGTAATGGATCAAGGTATGCAACGAGCAGAAGTCATGATAAAGGGTCCCGGTCTCGGAAGAGATGCAGCATTACGAGCTATTCGTAGAAGTGGTATACTATTAACTTTT